GCAATAAAAGTATACAGATAATATGGAAGGGTGAGAGAAAGATAGAAAAAGAATATCAATGATATAAAATTCCAATATGTAAGGTCTATGAGTCATCTCATATAAAGGGAATGTAATAAAGCATCAATACTGATTAATCCATAATTAGACAAATCCATGCATAGAACAAAAAATCAAGAGCCCCGAGCCAATAAAGACTGAGAAGGTTGACTCAAAATTTCCTTAGGGGCTCCGTTGTAGAATTCAGACCTAACCATTAATCGAGAAGTGGTGGGAACGACAGAACCTGTGAATGCATAAGATTCTATTGAAAGCGAATCCTAATGATTCATTGGGTAGGATGGCGGAACGAACCAGAAACCTATTCGTTTATTCTGAGAGATCATGTGATAGACTAATCTTACAACTGAATGTTGAAAGAGTAAATATTCGCCCGCGAATTTTTTTTTTTCTAAATAAAATTTTAGTCGATTCAATAGAATAATAAAAGGCAAAAGAAAATAAAGATTATAACGTTATACCAAAACAACATTATCTATAAATAGAATAGATTTAGAATTATTAATCTATTAGATGAATAGATGAAATTTAAAATAATCCCACGATTCCGTATATTATTCACCGTGTATATTATTTTTTAATCGTTTAATTCGCGAGGAGCTGGATGAGAAGAAACTCTCATGTCCGGTTCTGTAGTAGAGATGGATGGAATTGATAACCAACCATCAACTATAACCCCAAAAGAACCAGATTCCGTAAACAACATAGAGGGAGGATGAAAGGAATATCTTATCGAGGTAATCGTATTTGCTTCGGTAGATATGCTCTTCAAGCGCTTGAACCCGCTTGGATTACATCTAGACAAATAGAAGCAGGGCGGCGCGCGATGACACGAAATGCCCGTCGCGGTGGAAAAATATGGGTACGCATATTTCCAGACAAACCAGTTACAGTAAGACCTACAGAAACACGTATGGGTTCGGGGAAAGGATCTCCCGAATATTGGGTAGCTGTCGTTAAACCCGGTAGAATACTTTATGAAATGAGTGGAGTAGCAGAAAATATAGCTCGAAGGGCTATTTCAATAGCGGCATCTAAAATGCCTATACGAACTCAATTCATTCTTTCGGGATAGGAATGTAGAAACAAAGGAAAAGGGGTTTTTTGGATGAGAAAAAAATGAAGGTTTCTTTTTTTGTTTTGAACAAATAATATTTCTTTTTTTTTATTTAGACCTTGGCATTGAAAAAGAAAAAACCGATAAAAAAAAAATGATATGATTCAACCTCAAACCCATTTGAATGTAGCGGATAACAGCGGGGCCCGAGAATTGATGTGTATTCGAATCATAGGAGCTAGTAATAGACGATATGCTCATATTGGTGATGTTATTGTTGCTGTAATCAAGGAAGCAGTACCAAACACACCTCTAGAAAGATCAGAAGTGATTCGAGCGGTAATTGTACGTACTTGTAAAGAACTCAAACGCGACAACGGTATGATAATACGATATGATGACAATGCTGCAGTTGTTATTGATCAAGAAAAAAATCCAAAAGGAACCCGAATCTTTGGCGCGATCGCCCGGGAATTAAGACAGTTAAATTTTACTAAAATAGTTTCATTAGCACCTGAGGTATTATAAGGTAAGACCGTAATATAGTATTTGAATAAGACTGATTTATTAGTAGATTGTTTATCTATCATGTATATACCTTTTAAAATTAATAAATATTTTATAATTCAGAAATAAAGAAAAAATAAAAAGAGCATGTTGATTATATCAAAATTCGGGGGCAACAAAAATCTTAGTTTATCATGAGTAAAGACACTATTGCTGACATAATGACCTCTATACGAAATGCTGACATGACTAAAAAAAGAACAGTTCGAATACCATCTACTAACATCACTGAAAATATTGTTAAAATCCTTTTACAAGAAGGTTTTATTGAAAACGTGAGAAAACATCAGGAAAGCAATAAATATTTTTTGGTTTTAACCCTACGACATAGAAGAAATAGGAAAGGACCATATAGAACTGCTTTAAATTTAAAACGGATCAGCCGGCCCGGTCTACGAATATATTCGAACTATCAACGAATTCCTAGAATTTTAGGTGGGATGGGAATTGTAATTCTTTCTACTTCTCGAGGTATAATGACAGACCGAAAGGCTCGAATAGAAGGAATAGGCGGCGAAATTTTGTGTTATATATGGTAATCTTTCTGATAGCCGAATTATACGCGGAACTTTCATATTTGTGAAAAAAGAGAAATGACAAGTTTATAGTATTACCCCTCTTACATTAGTTGATACGTCAAAGGGATTTTACCTAGAATGAAACGAAACAACAAAAATGGATTCATGAGGGTTTAATTACGGAACAACTTACCAATGGTATGTATCTTACGGGCTCGTTTAGATAATGAAAAGATAATTCTGGGTTTTTTAGTAAAGGATTGGGCGTAGTTTTATACGTAGACTACCAGGAAATATAATAAAAATTGAGTTAAGTCCTTATGATTCAACCAAAGGATATATAATTTATAGACTCAAAAGTAAAGATTCGAATGATTAGGTGATTTTTTTTTTCAATTTCAACATTCTTTCGTGGGGATACAATTCGAAGTTAAAAATTTCAAGAAACTTATTTTCTTCCAATAAGTAAATTCTGAATTAAGAAAAGGAAGTACAAATATGAAAATAAGGGCCTCTGTTCGTAAAATTTGTGAAAAATGTCGATTGATCCGTAGGCGGGGACGAATTATAGTAATTTGTTTCAACCCGAGACATAAACAAAGACAAGGATAATCTTTTTAAAAGAAAAAAGACTCTCGAAATCTAAAGGACCGGATGTACAAATAAATAAGTAAAAAAAAATATATAAGGATCTGTTTTGACATGAAATGGATATATCCATATATCTCTGACTTATATTTATGAGATGATAAAATATGGCAAAACCTATACCAAAAATTGGTTCACGTAGAAATAGACGTATTGGTTCACGTAAGAATGCGCGCAGAATACCCAAGGGAGTTATTCATGTTCAAGCAAGTTTTAACAATACCATTGTGACGGTTACAGATGTACGGGGTCGAGTAATTTCTTGGTCCTCCGCCGGAGCTTGTGGATTCAAGGGTACAAGAAGAGGTACACCATTTGCCGCTCAAACCGCAGCAGGAAATGCCATTCGGACCGTAGTGGATCAAGGTATGCAACGAGCAGAAGTCATGATAAAAGGCCCGGGTCTCGGAAGAGATGCGGCATTAAGAGCTATTCGTAGAAGTGGTATACTATTAAGTTTCATACGCGATGTAACCCCTATGCCACATAATGGCTGTAGGCCCCCTAAAAAAAGACGTGTGTAAAAATAAAATAAACATTGAAGAGATTTCAAGAGAAATAAATAATTCAATGATTTGATCAAATAATATACTATGGTTCGAGAGAAAGTAACAGTATCTACTCGGACACTACAGTGGAAGTGTGTTGAATCAAGAGCAGACAGTAAGCGTCTTTATTATGGACGCTTTATTCTGGCCCCACTTATGAAAGGTCAAGCCGATACAATAGGCATTGCGATGCGAAGAGCTTTGCTCGGAGAAATAGAAGGAACATGTATCACACGCGCAAAATCTGAGAAAATACCACATGAATATTCTACCATAGTAGGTATTCAAGAATCCGTACATGAAATTTTAATGAATTTGAAAGAAATTGTATTGAGAAGTAATCTGTATGGAACTTGTAACGCGTCTATTTGTGTGAAGGGTCCTGGATATGTAACTGCTCAAGACATTATCTTACCACCTTCTGTGGAAATCGTTGATAATACACAGCATATAGCTAACCTAACAGAACCAATTAATTTGTGTATTGAATTACAAATCGAGAGGAATCGCGGATATCGTATAAAAACGCCAAATAACTTTCAAGACGGAAGTTATCCTATAGATGCTGTATTCATGCCTGTTCGAAATGCGAATCATAGTATTCATTCTTATGTGAATGGGAATGAAAAACAAGAGATACTTTTTCTCGAAATATGGACAAATGGAAGTTTAACTCCTAAAGAAGCACTTCATGAAGCCTCCCGGAATTTGATTGATTTATTTATTCCTTTTTTACATGCAGAAGAAGAAAACTTACATTTAGAAAACAATCAACATAAAGTTACTTTACCCCTTTTTACTTTTCATGGTAGATTGGCTAAACAAAGAAAAAATAAAAAAGAAATCGCATTTAAATATATTTTTATTGACCAATCAGAATTGCTCCCCAGGGTCTATAATTGCCTCAAAAGGTCCAATATACATACATTAGTGGACCTTTTGAATAACAGTCAAGAAGATCTTATGAAAATTAAACATTTTCGCATAGAAGATGTAAAACATATATTGAACATTCTAGAAAGATAAAAGCATTTCGAATAAAGTGTTTGGGGTTATTTATTTATTTTTCTAAAGTTTTGTCTAAACAGATAAAAATTAGTTTTGAATCTTTAGCCCAATCCATATATTCGGAATAGGTCTAAAATTAAATTGAATAAATTAAATTGAATAGATGTATCTAGGGAAAATTCACTTTGAAGCGACTATTCCCTAGATACACATGTCGTAATCTATTTTTTATTTCACAATCGAATCAATTTAAAAAAGACCTAAAGTTAAGGACTTTTCAATAGGTAGTGTTGCTCCAATACCCAACCAAAGGGCTACTGCAGTACCAATCAAAAAGACGGTTGTCGCTACGGGACGACGAAATGGATTTTGGAATTTATTAACATTCTCCAAAAAAGGTACTGTTATTAATCCCGCAGGTACTGAAACCATTAAAAGAACACCCAATAACTTATTTGGCACTGTACGAAGTATTTGAAATACGGGAAAGAAATACCATTCAGGCAATATTTCCAAAGGAGTTGCAAATGGATCTGCGGGTTCACCAATCATTGATGGTTCTAGAACCGCTAAGCCTACGTTACATGCAATAGTACCTAAAATTACTACTGGAAAAATATATAAAAGATCGTTTGGCCATGCGGGCTCTCCGTAATAATTATGACCCATCCCCTTAGCCAATTTAGCTCTTAACACAGGATCGTTCAAGTCAGGTTTTTTTGTTATTAGGATAGGTGAATTATTCTAGATCCATCCCCCGAAAGAACTGGACATGATAATTTTTCATCATCCAGCTCGAGCACGAATCAAATGGATACATATAAAAATCAAATGGATACATATAAAAACAATCAATATATTATCCACACATATATGAATGATTCTATGTAATAAAAAGGATTCCCTTTTTCGCAGTTGCAACAACTACCCATTGCAAGGAATTCAGTTCTTACAGATAAATGCTCAATACCCAAGTAGGCTTACAAAATTGATCATGATCAAATGCTTTATGGGTCGTCTCAGATCTTGCAATTGGCCTTTATCCCCTAAAATAAAATATCGAGACTTTTTACATACAAAGCAAAGAATTTACTTGTTACTAATATAGTCTAGCCTCTGTTCTTCTTTAGATCCCTTGTTTCACTCCGATAGTATCATAAATCGAGTCAATGCAGAGGAAATGAATACATTTCAATACTATTTAGTAAGTGAAATATATAAAACATAATCTGGATTATGCCAATCACTTATTCTACTGGATCTTACGGAGCCTATTCATATCATACACGACATGATCGGGTCTGATCATAGAAAAGATTCTCTTCAAACGAACCGGCCTATCTTCTGTATGGGGCTTACGCGGTGGTTGGAACAAAGACACATTGTTTTGTTGTGAATTCAAATGTGGCAGATAGATAAGGGCATATATCTGCAAGGCCCGATCAATAGTTCAAGTCACACACTCCCATAATCCATTTTATCTTCGGAAAATTCGCTTCAACTATGAGTGTCAAAAAAATAATAAATTTTTGTAGAGTTGAAGAGAAATATCCCAATACATGTCTTATTCTTTTCAATAATCCATATTTGTAGCAATGAAATACTATTGTTCCTACCCAGTGATAAATGATTGATTACAAATATCGGATGTATTCTTTATAAAGGACCAGAAATACCTTGCTTACGTATCATTGGGAAGTGCATTAACATAAATACGGCAGTAAGAAGAGGTAATACAAAAGTGTGTAAACTATAAAAGCGAGTCAAAGTGGATTGTCCCACACTAGCACTTCCGCGTAATAACTCTACCAGGGGCGAGCCTATTACAGGAATAGCATCTGGTACGCCTGTTACAATTTTTACTGCCCAATAACCAATTTGGTCCCAAGGTAAGGAATAACCAGTTACACCAAAAGATGCGGTCAATACACCCAAAACCACACCTGTAACCCAAGTCAATTCGCGAGGTTTTTTAAAGCCACCGGTGAGATAGACACGAAATACGTGCAGGATCATCATTAGGACCATCATACTTGCCGACCATCGATGAATTGATCGGATTAACCAACCGAAATTAGCTTCAGTCATTATATATTGAACAGAAGCAAAAGCCTCTGTAACGGTCGGACGATAATAAAAAGTCATAGCAAACCCTGTAGCTACTTGTACTAAAAAACAAGTAAGCGTAATTCCTCCGAGACAATAAAATATGTTGACGTGAGGAGGAACATATTTACTAGTTATATCATCGGCAATTGCCTGAATCTCAAGACGTTCTTCGAACCAATCATAGATTTTATTGAGATAGGTAAATCAAGGAAACCCCCCCCGGAGAACCGTATATGAAAATTTCATCTCGTACGGCTCAAACAGAAACGCCCAAATACTAGTTCTAACGGATGTGTGTAATAGAAAGTTTGAAATTTTTTAATTCTATGATTCAATTTTTTCTGAAGATATGAAAGAATAAAAATCCGAAAGCTCTTCTTTGTGGTTATAATGCCAAAAAATCAAGTCGGCTCATTCGTTTGATCGTTATAGGCCTCTTGAATCTTCTATTTACCTATTATCTTTGGTGTTATTTATCTGTAATGCGGCTTTACTGCTGTTTTCTTTATTATTGATAGGAATTCTCTTGTTAAGACCCTATGGATTGATTAAAACCTCAGATTCATACTAGAACCACGATGATTCAATAAAACCTTTTCAAACTAAGCTCCAAAATTCCCTGAGTAAGAATCATTGGATCATCACTTATTCAATGAATAGATATACTGACTAAAAATCCAAAGAAACCTTTGTCCTTTGATCAAAATAAGCATAAACTAAAGTTTGAAAGAATACAAATTTTTCTATTTAGAACTTCGAACTCTTTTAAAAAATTTTTTGAAGTCCGGACACGAGGTCTGACTATTAAGTATGAATCATAGTTCTAATACTTTAGTAATCTATTTCATATATTCCGTGCTCCAGATACTAGAATGAATATCCGACGAAGTAAAACCATCTCTATCAAGATGACAGCCCCATTCTCTGTCCTATCCATAGGATCAATTATACCAAGTCACACACTCATATTCCGGAAATACAGAAACAAAGAAATTCCACGGTCGAACTACCAAAATAGAATGGGATAAAAATCAGAAACCTAAAGGCTTCACTTTGTATTGAAAAAGCTAGTTAATGGTTCTTATCAATCTAATTCATTGCAATTCCATCCAGTAAAATGGAAGAATTATAAATCTCCAAAATAATAGATAGGAATATCGCAAATAGAGCCATTGCGAGACCCATCAAAGGAGTAGTTCCCCACCCGGGAGCTACTTTACCATATTCTGAATTCAATGGTTTCAATAAACTCCCTGCATTAGTTCGTTTTGGACGGCCAGATCTAGAATTACCCTCAATGGTTTGTGTAGCCATAATATTTTATATTCAGTAAGGTCTGTTGACTTTGTATACCATTCCGTTGTAAATAAATGATCTTATCATAGATCCATTGTGGTCTTAAAACTATATAATGTCTTAAAACTATATAATAATGGAAACAGCAACCCTAGTTGCCATCTTTTTATCTGGTTTACTTGTAAGTTTTACTGGGTACGCCTTATATACTGCTTTTGGGCAACCCTCTCAACAACTAAGAGATCCATTCGAGGAACACGGGGACTAGTTGAAGTAATGATCCTCCCAATATTGGGAGGATCATTACTTTCAATTGAGATAATGAAAAATCATTTCACCTTTTTAGTTGGAACTTTAGGCGGTTCTCGAAAAAAGATAGCGAAAAAAATTATTCCTAGAGTTGAGACTAAAAGGAATGTATAAACCAATGCTTCCATAGATTCGATCGTGGTTTACAATTATAGCTTCCATACCTGTTTATTTGGGATCGTCTCCCGGATAAATAAAGAACAAAAGTCAAAGATAAGGCAGTGATTCAAATCAAGATTTATCCGGTACCCTATATCAAATCAAAAAAAGAAAATAACAACGAAAAGTAACTAGTAACAAAGGGATATTGTATCAGACTACCTGTCTTCTTGTAGTTGGATCTCCAAGTTTTTGGAATGCTCCAAATTCCACTTGAGCATCTAAATCTGGATCAATACCAGCAAAAACATCTCTAAACAAGGTTCTAGCACCATGCCAAATGTGTCCGAAGAAGAAGAGCAAAGCAAACGAAGCATGCCCAAAAGTAAACCAACCCCTTGGACTGCTACGAAAAACACCATCGGATTTCAAAGTAGCACGATCTAATTCAAAAATTTCACCCAATTGAGCACGTCTAGCATATTTTTTCACAGTAGCGGGATCACTATAACTGACTCCGTTGAGTTCACCGCCATAGAACTCGACAGTTACACCTACTTGTTCGACACTATATTTTGATTCTGCCCTTCTAAAAGGAACATCGGCTCTAACAATTCCGTCTCCGTCTACCAAAACAACCGGAAATGTTTCAAAAAAAGTAGGCATACGACGTACAAAAAGTTCGCGCCCCTCTTTATCTCTAAAGATAGGATGTCCTAACCACCCAACAGCTATTCCATCCCCGTTATCCATTGAGCCCGCTCTGAATAACCCCCCTTTTGCCGGATTATTGCCGATGTAATCATAAAAAGCCAGTTTTTCAGGAATTTTAGACCAAGCTTCAGATAAACTTTGATTTTCAGCTAATCCAGCACCAATTCGTCGATATATTTCTTGTTGGAAGTATCCTTGATCCCATTGATAACGAGTGGGACCAAATAATTCAATCGGGGTGGTTGCTGAACCATACCACATAGTTCCAGCAACTACAAAAGCTGCAAAAAAGACAGCAGCAATACTACTGGAAAGGACGGTTTCAATATTTCCCATACGTAATCCTTTGTATAGGCGTTGAGGTGGACGGACACTAAGATGGAATAGACCCGCCAATATGCCCAAGGTCCCTGCTGCAATATGATGAGAGGCGATTCCTCCCGGAACAAAAGGATCAAAACCCTCCACACCCCACGCTGGATTTACGGATTGTACCCTTCCGGTTAGTCCATAAGGATCGGACACCCATATTCCAGGACCATACAATCCTGTTACATGAAATGAACCAAACCCAAAACAAGCCACTCCTGATAGAAATAAATGAATTCCAAAGATCTTAGGCAAATCCAAAGAGGGTTTTCCTGTACGTTCATCAGTAAATATTTCTAGATCCCAATACACCCAATGCCAGATAGCTGCCAAAAAGCACAAGCCAGAAAACACAATATGTGCCCCGGCCACACCTTCATAACTCCAAATACCCGGATTCGTTACAGTACCCCCTGTGATACTCCAACCGCCCCATGAATTGGTTATTCCTAAACGAGTCATGAAGGGTATAACGAACATACCCTGTCTCCACATCGGATCAAGAACAGGATCAGAAGGATCAAAAACTGCTAATTCGTATAGAGCCATCGAACCGGCCCAACCAGCAACCAGAGCTGTATGCATTATATGGACAGAAATCAAACGACCGGGATCATTCAATACGACGGTATGAACACGATACCAAGGCAAACCCATGGAAATACCCCTTTATCAACGAAAAATAAACACAATGTAACTTTATTGCATTATAAAAAAATATGCTGTGGACCCTCTTTTTAGTGGATTATCTTGGATAAAGGATTAATATTTGTTTGATTCTTTTCGTAATAATTACTTTTAGTAATAATGAAACTATTTTGTTCGCAGGAACAAAAAGAAGCAGATCTATTCTACACCCGATAAGTACCAATACGCAATGGTAAGGGAGTTGATATTATTTTATATGAATGAATGCATATATATATTTGTTCATCATTCAAAGCACTTATTTGTAATAATTTTCCTTTATTCATTTTGCCTTCTTTTTTATGAACTTAGTCAATCTATGGATAAAATATGATAATAAAATATGGTAAAGGCCAATATTATTAGGACAACAAACCCATTGTTACGCTTTCACATCAAAGTGAGATATAGTACTTAATTTTTCTTTTATTTTATGCCTATTGGTGTTCCAAGAGTACCTTTTCGAAGTCCTGGAGAGGAAGATGCATTGTGGATTGACGTATAGTGCGACTTGTCAGATATATTGGGTCATATGGTATTTCCCCGTTCTCTTCCCCGATCGAGATATCCTCCCCTTCACCCAAGAAAGATTTATTTTATTATCAAAAATTTGGAGCGTGAAGTGCAATTAGATCCATTTTTTCGGGAGGGTATACAGATTAATATTATCAATTAGAATAATTTATGGTTGGCTTGGTTAGACCAATAAAATGAAGTATCCAGGCTCCGTTTAGAAAAAAAAACAAGTTGTAGCAAAAGGACGTGGTATTGGAGCATTTGTCCTATATGTGCAAATCCAAATCGGGCGGATCTTTACGCGGAGTAGAGCATAAACCTAAAAAAATTGAAGAAGCCCATTCAAGGAACAAGAAAATTACATCGCGATTTAGATTGTATCTCGATGAAACAATACATCAATGAGAAGTTAGTTAGATAAGTTTAGTAATTTTTTTTATAGATAAACAAAACAGGCCAAAACCCATCTTTCTTGAACAATGAAAGAAAAGCCCCTTTTTATAAGTTAAAGCCTGGTATGAAAAAACAGAAAGCGCTAGAATCTACATCTACACATTGATTCTTTTTTTTTCCTGATTTTTGTTGAACCGTATGCATCAAAAGGTGCATGTACGGTTTCTAAGGGATACAACTTTATCCCAATCAACCGACTTTATCGAGAAAGATTACTTTTTTTAGGCCAAGGGGTTGATAGCGAGATCTCGAATCAACTTATTGGTCTTATGGTATATCTCAGTATAGAGGATGATACCAAAGATCTGTATTTGTTTATAAACTCTCCTGGTGGGTGGGTAATACCCGGAGTCGCTATTTATGATACTATGCAATTTGTGCGACCAGATATACAGACAATATGCATGGGATTAGCCGCTTCAATGGGATCTTTTATTCTCGTCGGAGGAGAAATTACCAAACGTCTAGCATTCCCTCACGCTAGGGTAATGATCCACCAACCTGCTAGTTCTTTTTATGAGGCACAGACGGGAGAATTTATCTTGGAAGCGGAAGAACTACTGAAGCTGCGCGAAACCATCACAAGGGTTTATGTACAAAGGACAGGCAAACCTTTATGGGTTGTATCTGAAGACATGGAAAGAGATGTTTTTATGTCAGCAACAGAAGCCCAAGCTCATGGAATTGTTGATCTTGTAGCGACTGAATAAAAAAAAAAAAGTATTTCACACGAATTCGTGATTTGAGATTTTATCTTCGTACCGGATTTAATATTCTATTCATTAATCTATTAATATAGAAATAAAAGAATTCATAATCATCCGGTTAAGGTCGATCTAAACCAGCCCATTATGTATATGATTCAACATGCCAACTATTAAACAACTTATTAGAAACACAAGACAGCCAATCAGAAATGTCACGAAATCCCCCGCTCTTGGGGGATGTCCTCAGCGACGAGGAACATGTACTAGGGTGTATGTGCGACTCGTTCAGATCATGGGCTAGGACAAAAGAAAGAAAACAATTGATCCAGTATCAACGATCAGTACCAGCGAATAGGACAGAATGGAAGAACTCCATTCAATATCTAAAAATAAAAAAGATCTATTCTTTTCTTGTAGTATCAAATCTATGGTTTCCATTGGTGCAAATCCAATCAACTCAATTTAAAATTTAAGATGAGAAAGAATTCTCCATTGATAGCAAATGGTATCCATTAAGCAGGGGAAATCCTATTTTAAAAAGCAGAAAAATTATGCCTTACTCTTGCAAGAACGGACTAACAGGGTCAGCTACTCAGCTAATCTTCATAATTAAATACCGTTACTGTATTAAGTAGATCTCGTTGTGAAAGACCTAGTACTGGATAATTATGGGTAGAGCCAAAGAGTGTGAACTATACAAGTTAACAATAACATTGATTAAATTAAAGATTAAAGAAAGAAGGGCTCCGGTGTATAGAGAGGACCTCACCGTTTAATAAGTAACCATAGAAACGATGGAACCCACTATATCCATTTATATTTAATACTTTTTTATTTACTATGTGTTTGTTTTTGATACCTAGTATCAATACAATTTTTTTTTTCTAGGTGAAATGCCTAGAAAAAAAAAGAAAAAATCGTGGTAGGGAAGGTTATAGTAGCAAAAGCCATTGGAATTTTTATTTTATACATTGGAAAAATCCGTTTTGTTATTAATAGACTAGGACACGGGAAGGGAATAACTGAAAGAAAGGAAATCTATTAGTTATTCATCAAAGTTTCATTTATTCAATGACCAGAATTAAACGAGGGTATATAGCTCGAAGACGTAGAACAAAAATTCGTTTATTTGCATCAACCTTTCGAGGGGCTCATTCAAGACTTACGCGTACTATTACTCAACAGAAAATAAGAGCTTTGGTTTCGGCTCATCGGGATAGAGGTAGACAAAAGAGAGATTTTCGTCGTTTGTGGATCACTCGGATAAATGCAGTAATTCGCGAAAATAAAGTATACTTAAGTTATAGTAAATTAATACACAATCTGTACAAGAGACAGTTGCTTCTTAATCGTAAAATACTTGCACAAATAGCTATATTAAATAAGAGTTGTCTTTATATGATTTCCAATGATATCATAAAATAAATAAAATCCGTTGGAGTCGTTTAAATGGAGTTCCCTGGAGAATGAACTCTGGGAAGGTAGAGTAGAAATTAGTATGATAAAATATGATAAAGTCATCAAAATGAAGAAAGACGTTCAATAAAAAATATTTATTCTTCTTATCCAATTTTTTTTTCTTACGACACGACATCTCGATTTTCCTTTTTTTCGAACAAAAAAAAAAAAAACGTCAATCCACATTTGAGTTTGGATTAGAATTTTATTTTGATTCAATTGAAAAGTCGGTCTATTTTTTTCTGGTTCTAAGACCGGCAGTTCTAGCGGTTGACTCGGTTCTTTCAAATTGTTTCTCATTATTAAGAAAAGGTAACAGAGATAAAATACGAGCTTGTTTTATAGCAATAGTAATTAATCGTTGTTGTTTTAAGGTCAATCTATTCACCCGTCTAGATAATATTTTTCCTTGTTCGCTAATAAATCGACTAATTAAACTCATATTTCTATAATCAATTCGATCCCCCGATTGGATCGGAGGCAAACGCCTACGAAAAGATCGCTTGGATTTAAGAAAGATTCGCTTGGATTTATCCATGGTTTGTTTATTCCTTATCCTGAAAATCCCAATCCTATTTCTTAATTCGACATCTACATCATGTTTGATCCGATCGAAATAGGATTTGGTTTGTTTATATTTAAATAAATATATATTGTTATGTATAATATGTAATTTTTCATCTTTCTTGGAAGACTGACACACGAGCGGTCGGTTCAATCTATTTCTTTATTTCCCCGTGAATCGTATGTTTGTAACAACAGGGACAAAATTTTCTCAATTCCAATCGACTGGGAGTATTGTGTCGATTCTTTTGAGTAATATATCTGGAAATGCCCATTGATTCCTTATTAACACGATTTCGAACACAACTGGTACATTCCAAAATAACCGTTACTCGGACATCTTTACCCTTGGCCATGAACCTCCTTTGGTTTTTGATTCACTCAATTCTTTAATTTTCCGATCCAAAGCAAGGAAGAAGAAAGGACCAAAAAAAAAAAAAAAAGAAGCAGGTAACTCGAAATCAAATTATGAAAGAAAGATTTCGTTGCAATCAATAAAGTAATAATAAGTAATATAATGATTTCTAACTATATTTAGAATTAAAAATTGTGGTACAGTATTTCATTTTCAGTTAAGTATCTTGTATGATATTGTTGCCCCAACCATCACATTTTTATTTCCACTCTATTATTAATTTGAGCCTGGGCCTTAGTTCATAGTTTCACTGAGGGCGAAGCCTCTTTTTCTTTGTTTTTTTTAATAAGTTAGAAAAAAAAAAAGAAGGGAAGGGATTAGTTACAGATATTTATTGTATCTCTAATCTTCTCCCCCCCTTCCCATATCAATAACTAGAATGAAAAAAAGGGGAATATCAACGCATCCGGAAAAAAACGATTGATCTCTATCAATAAACCTGCTAAAGACCCGAACCATAGAGTACTTACTACCGGTGCCACGGAGAGATATGTTTTTAGATCTCGCATTTTTTAAACTCCTCTTTCTTTATTAGTTAATATAATTTGTATTACATAATGGTAATACATATATGACCAGATGTGTATATGTAGTTAATGACTGACCACTTGTATTGGTACGCGGAGTCCCTAATTCAAATTGAAATGTAAAAAATAGATATTTCTTAAAAGAAAAAAATACGCGCATTTCCGCCCGAAATTCCTAAAAAATTTTAATTTTTTATGGGAGGTTTCATATTTATTTCATACTTTAATATAAGTCTTTTACTATATTATATGTTTGTTATATGATATATGAGACCAAAAAGAAGAAATGACAAGATAATTTGTGTATATCGATGGGGGAAATAAAGATATGGAAAACAAGACAGGGATTCTCTACAATGACACTGTAGACC